GTACTCCCATTAATGTAGAATAGACGAGACTTAAATTAATCAATTCAATTCTGCATTGTCAATTCATCCAGAACTTATCTCTTTTCCTCGGTGAAACAAGAATCTGTTTTGTTCAAACAAAATCGCTTAGTTTAGCCTTTGTTTCCTCTGTGCTGTGTCTTCTTTAAAGATTCATCCAATGGAATCCCAACTCCCCCTCTTTTTTTTTTTATTCTATTTAGATATGGTCTAGATCTAATTCTTATATAAAAAACACTTTATCCCTTCACTTTATTTTGCTTTCTCTCTAATCTCTAGAAAAAGGAATTGCTCTATGCTTTATTTAATAATAATAAAAGACTTTTTTAAAAAGAAAAATGAGAATACTACAAATTAGAACCTAATTAACATAGGAGGACTAGTCTATGCAGTAGACTGAGAAGTAATACTATAAAAATAAGTAACTCTATCTCAGAACTATGAGACATAATATTCTGTTTTCTTATTTACTCTTTACTTTAATTCTTTCTATTTTTTTTCTATTTAGAATTTTAACTAGATCGATTTAGATAATGTATATATAAGCAAAGTAATATACTTAAAACAAAGTAGAAATTCGCAAGATGGAGAAAATCATTGCAGTTTTTATAGGGAAGTCTAGAGATATCCTATTTGAAGAAGGGCGGGATTCAAATCAGGGAAGGGCTCTTTTCTTCTATTGATTTGATAGAAATTACTTTTTCGTTTCCTATCTCTATGATTTTTGATGAATGAGCCTGTGGTAATGCTTTTACGCCTATTCTATGTCACAGGCGCCCGCCCAGTCTATAAACAAGTACTAATGTGAAAATGAAAGCTATACTAAGGAAAACATAGGATATCTATACTAAAATCCAAAAATAGGACATATTAGGGCTATACGGATTCGAACCGTAGACCTTCTCGGTAAAACAGATCAAACAGATTATTATCGAAATGATTCGAACTGTTTCAAAGACCCAACATGCATTTTTTTGCATTGGGCTCTTTCATCAACTGATTTAAAGATCAGTTAGTCCACCATAGTTTTTCTTTACGGAAAGATAATGAGATGGCTCCCTGTGCTCTGATTGATTATTTGTATTATGGTCTATCTAGGAGCAATACCAAAGTGTTTCAAAGGAGGATTACCTTGACTTAGGTCTGCCTCCGGCCTAAATTAAATCAACCTAAGTGAAATGGAGTCTCTATCGTTCCACTGCAAGAGTTAACTATGAGACTTCATACACCTTAAAGTTCATAGAACGAAAAGAAGTTTTTTGGAGGCCCTTATCCTCATTACGCCTAGCATTTAGTGGGCTGGATATTTACCTTATCAACTAGCAAATCCATAAGGGTTCGATTTGATTAGGCACCAGAATGGGCACCTGAATCGGACTGAACTGACTGTTTGTCAGGCTACTGTTCTCCTATTCTGTCGAATCTATGAAGTAAGACATTGATTTTGCAATAAGATCCATTATATTAATTGCATAATAAGCTCCTTTGAAAAGCATTGGCGCACGTGTAAACGAGTTGCTCTACCGAACTGAGCTATAGCCCTTATCAGAGATATCTTAACATATAGATAATTTCTTGTCAAGATGAATATTCTCTAATGCCAGAGGGTATCTCTTTAATATGTATCTGTTTAGTATATAACATACCAATAAGGAAGCGGTATTGCTTAGAAAAGGGATTCGATATATAATCGATCGAAGTAATGGGTCTTCCTTTGTGACCATAAATTGCCTACTTAACTCAGTGGTTAGAGTATTGCTTTCATACGGCGGGAGTCATTGGTTCAAATCCAATAGTAGGTAGGTAGGTAGAAAAATTACTAGATAGCATTGGGCTTATTTCGCTTCGCTATCTAATAACTTTTTCTACCCCTCTTCCCTTTTTCTTTGTATCAACTATAAACCATTGGATTGTCTTCAATTGGATGGGGGAATCCAATTGACAGCCTCAATTCGTATCCTAGCTCGTCTGAGAGCTAGCTTCGCTTCAACCAATTCTTTCGTACCCTCAGCTTTACTCAAGTTATCTTCGGCTATTTTAAGTGCCTGTTGAGCTTCTTCCGGATCAATATCACTACCCAGTTCCGCATCATTTCCTAAAATAATGATCTCATTATTAACTATTCTCGCAAAACCGCTCCACAGAACCGCCGTTAACCATTGGTCGTTGAGGAGGCGTATTCTCAAAGGACCCATATCTACTGCTGTGTTAATGGGGGCATGGTTTGGTAATACCCCAATTTGGCCACTATTAGTGGATAAAATGATTTCTTTCACTTCACAATCCCAAATAATTCGCTTAGGAGTCAGTACATAAAGATTTAATTTCATTTCTTCGATTTGTTCTCCTCTTCTAAGGTTATAGCTTTCGTGCTAGCTTCATCGATGTTACCCACCAAATAAAAAGCCTGCTCGGGTAGGCCATCTAATTCTCCGGAAAGGATTAGTTGAAATCCCCTAATTGTTTCTGCAAGACCAACATACTTTCCTGCAGAACCAGTAAAAACTTCTGCTACAAAGAACGGTTGTGATAAGAAACGCTCAATTTTTCGCGCTCTTGCTACAGTTAAACGATCCTCCTCCGATAATTCATCCAATCCAAGAATTGCGATAATGTCCTGAAGTTCCTTGTAACGTTGTAAAGTTTCTTTAACTCTTTGCGCAGTTTCATAATGCTCGTTGCCAACGATCCGAGGCTGTAACATAGTTGAGGTTGAATCTAAAGGATCTACTGCTGGATAAATACCCTTGGAAGCTAATCCTCTGGAAAGTACGGTAGTAGCATCCAAATGGGCAAATGTTGTGGCAGGAGCAGGGTCAGTCAAATCGTCCGCAGGTACATAAACCGCTTGGATCGAAGTTATAGATCCCTTTTTAGTAGAAGCAATTCTTTCTTGCAAAGAACCCATTTCTGTACTAAGAGTAGGTTGATAACCCACCGCGGAGGGCATTCTCCCTAATAAAGCGGATACCTCCGATCCTGCTTGAACAAAACGAAAGATATTATCGATGAATAAAAGCACGTCTTGCTTATTAACATCTCGGAAATATTCCGCCATAGTTAGGGCAGTTAAACCAACTCTCATACGAGCTCCCGGTGGTTCATTCATTTGGCCATAGACTAGAGCTACCTTTGATTCCTCAATATTTTTTTCATTAATTACTCCGGATTCCCTCATTTCCATATAAAGATCATTTCCTTCACGAGTCCGTTCCCCTACTCCACCAAATACGGATACGCCCCCATGAGCTTTAGCAATGTTGTTGATTAATTCCATGATGAGTACTGTTTTACCTACTCCAGCCCCCCCAAATAGTCCTATTTTTCCTCCACGTCGATAAGGAGCTAAAAGATCGACGACCTTAATACCTGTTTCAAAGATGGATAATTTCGTATCTAACTCGATAAAGGCAGGCGCAGATCTATGAATAGGGAACGTTGCACTACTATCTACAGGACCCAAATTGTCAACAGGCTCCCCAAGAACGTTGAAAATTCGCCCGAGAGTAGCTCCACCGACCGGAACACTGAGAGGAGCTCCTGTGTCAATCACTTCCATTCCTCTCATCAACCCGTCTGTAGCACTCATAGCTACAGCTCTTACTCGATTATTTCCTAATAATTGTTGTACCTCACAAGTCACATTAATTTGCTTATCGGCAGTGTCTATACTCTGGACTACCAAAGCGTTATAAATATAAGGTAACTTGCCGGGGGGAAAAGTGACGTCCAGCACGGGTCCAATAATTTGATCGATACGACCTGTACTTTTTTCTTCAATTGGGGAAACCCCGGGACGAGAAGTAGTAGGATTGGTTCTCATAATTATCACATAATAAAAAAAAGGAATTTGTCGAAATTTTTCTTTTTTTCTTGTTGAATAATACCAAATCCAAAAAAATATCCAAAAATCCAAAAGTAAAAAGGAAATCCATTAGTTAATTCAATAAGAGAAAAAAGGGGAACAGGACTTGATTTCGTTGCCCAAGCAAATCCCTTTCAACCGTTTACTCATGGAATGAGGCCGTTGGAAAGTTCAATCAATCTTTTTTTCATAAGATAGATTTTTCCTTTTGTGGAGGATCTGTGCCTACTCTACTTTCCTATCTAGGACTTCGCTATACAAAATATATACTACTGTGAAGCATAGATTGCTGTCAACAGAAAATTTTCTTAGTATTTAGTTAGGTATTTCTTTTCAAAATAAGAAAGGGCCTATTAATAATTTGTAAAAAAAAAGGTTAAGGATTGATTTGGGTTGCGCTATATCTATCAAAGAGTATACAATAATGATGGATTTGTTAAATCAAATCCTTGGTTTAATAACGAACCGTGTTAACTTACCATAACAACAACTCAATTCCTATCGAATTCCTATAGTGAAATTTCTATAGGATAGAACGTACACAGGGTTTACGCATTATATATGAATGAAACATATTCATTAACTTAAGCATGCCCTCAATTTTCTTTAATGAGTTGCTATTAATTGAATATCCCTTTTTTTTTTATGAGATTTTTGCTAAAGTTTCATTTACGCCTAATTAACATCGAGTAGACCTTGTTATTGTGAGAATTCTTAATTCAAGAGTTGTAAGGAGGGACTTATGTCACCACAAACAGAAACTAAAGCAAGTGTTGGATTTCAAGCTGGTGTTAAAGATTATAGATTGACTTACTACACCCCGGAGTATGAAACCAAGGATACTGATATCTTGGCAGCATTCCGAGTAAGTCCTCAACCTGGGGTTCCGCCCGAAGAAGCAGGGGCTGCAGTAGCTGCCGAATCTTCTACTGGTACATGGACAACTGTTTGGACTGATGGACTTACTAGTCTTGATCGTTACAAAGGACGATGCTATCACATCGAGCCTGTTGCTGGGGAAGACAGTCAATGGATCTGTTATGTAGCTTATCCATTAGATCTATTTGAAGAGGGTTCCGTTACTAACATGTTTACTTCCATTGTAGGTAACGTATTTGGTTTCAAAGCCCTACGTGCTCTACGTCTGGAGGATCTACGAATTCCCCCTACTTATTCAAAAACTTTCCAAGGCCCGCCTCACGGTATCCAAGTGGAAAGAGATAAGTTGAACAAGTATGGTCGTCCTTTATTGGGATGTACTATTAAACCAAAATTGGGATTATCTGCAAAAAATTACGGTAGAGCGTGTTATGAGTGTCTACGTGGTGGACTTGATTTTACCAAAGATGATGAAAACGTAAACTCACAACCATTTATGCGCTGGAGAGATCGTTTTGTCTTTTGTGCCGAAGCTATTTATAAATCACAGGCGGAAACCGGTGAAATCAAGGGGCATTACTTGAATGCAACTGCGGGTACATGTGAAGAAATGATGAAGAGAGCTATTTTTGCGAGAGAATTAGGGGTTCCTATTGTAATGCATGACTACTTAACTGGGGGATTCACCGCAAATACTACTTTGGCTCATTATTGCCGCGACAATGGCTTACTTCTTCACATTCACCGTGCAATGCATGCAGTTATTGATAGACAGAAAAATCATGGTATGCATTTCCGTGTATTAGCTAAAGCATTGCGTATGTCTGGGGGAGATCATATCCACGCCGGTACAGTAGTAGGTAAGTTAGAAGGGGAACGCGAAATCACTTTAGGTTTTGTTGATTTATTGCGCGATGATTTTATTGAAAAAGATCGTTCTCGCGGTATCTTTTTCACTCAGGACTGGGTATCCATGCCAGGTGTTATACCAGTAGCTTCAGGTGGTATTCATGTTTGGCATATGCCAGCTCTGACCGAAATCTTTGGGGATGATTCTGTATTACAATTTGGTGGAGGAACTTTAGGACATCCTTGGGGAAATGCACCTGGTGCAGCAGCTAATCGAGTGGCTTTAGAAGCCTGTGTACAAGCTCGTAACGAAGGGCGCGATCTTGCTCGTGAAGGTAATGAAATTATCCGAGCAGCTTGCAAATGGAGTCCTGAACTAGCCGCAGCTTGTGAAGTATGGAAGGCGATCAAATTCGAGTTCGAGCCGGTAGATACTGTCGATAAATAGATAAAACTAAATATGAAGAAGGTCTAAATAAAAAAAAACGAAATAAAAAGAGAAAAAATAAGTTACGAAATGCAGTAATTCTTCTTTATTCTTCTAATTGACTGCAATTAAACTCGGCTCAATCTTTCTAAAAAAAAAAGATTGAGCCGAATAAAAATGGATCATGATACGATCATGAGACTTCACAAATCGAGATTCGCCTATTCTATATATCAAGAATATATAAAGGTATAATAAATAAATACAAATCAAATATACTATTATCATATGATAATAGAATCAAATACGCAGTATTTACAGAAAAAAGTCTTCGTTTATTGGGAAAGAATCAATATACTTTTAATGTCGAATCGGGATTCACTAAGACAGAAATAAAGCATTGGGTCGAACTCTTCTTTGGTGTTAAGGTAGTAGCTGTGAATAGCCATCGACTACCCCGAAAGGGTAGAAGAATAGGACCTATTCTGGGACATACAATGCATTACAGACGTATGATCATTACCCTTCAACCGGGTTATTCTATTCCACTTCTAGATAGAGAAAAAAACTAAAGGAGAATGAATGAAAAAAGACACAGTTTGGAAGTTAGACCCTTTTATAAGACTCTCTTTCAAAAAAGAGGACGTTTGAAACTTTTAACAGGCGTAATCGTGATTCAACAAGTGACTCGAACTGTGTGTAAGAAAAGAAGAGTTTATTTTAAAAACCCGAGAACTCAATAAAATATAGAAGTTTTCTATAACCTTGATGAAGAGGTTGTTTTAGTTTATGACTCCGATCAAGAGCGAGAAATGCTTGATTTGGGATTGGGCATAGAACCTGGACCCACCGTAGAGATGTTCAAACGGATCCTGAAATTTTACTTTCGTGGAAATCCAGGGCTATAGGCTTCAACGCGGTAGACGTTTTGTTCCGAATTTTTCCGGACCAAACCTCCGACCCAACGATACAATGCATTTTTTCTATTCATAAATAAAAAAGATGCGAAATTGTAATGCTACTATACGCGTCCAGAGGAGTATTCAGAAAAATATTCTTCTATAATCCATTCTTGTGCGGGGTCTTACTTCTTACTAACAGGACTTCGCTGCACGGGACGGGTCTTCGTCGAAAAGCTAACTCGACCCGGTATTTTCATACCCTTTCCTTTGGGTGGTATATCATCTTAAAAAATCTAAGGGGGTAGTATGGGATCCGTAGTAGGTAAGAGAATTTGCCCTTTGATTGAATGTACTATTTTTCCGCCTTTACCACGCATTATTTTATGCGCTTCTAGAGGAGTACGTATGCAGATTCTAGCCGCTTTCTTTTGAATGCAATTTCAAGTTCGATTAGAAGGGTAGAAAGGCCATGAGGATGGGAAAAGAAAAATCAAATCTTTTTAATGAGTTCTCCTTTTTTGCAATTTTCTTATTAGCCATTCCTTTCCTATTTTTTATAGAATACTTTAGTATTCTATAAAAAATATTTATTTTGCAAACTAAAAAATACAATAGTCAATATTCCTCATAATAGATATACTTAATTATATCATAAGAATCTTAAGACATTTTTCGAATAGATAGAAATAGTAAATTTGAATTGAGACACCTATTCTATGACGGATTTCAACTTACCTTCGATTTTTGTGCCTTTAGTAGGCTTAGTATTTCCGGCAATTGCAATGGCTTCTTTATTTCTTTATGTGCAGAAAAATAAGATTGTCTAGTATTTTTTAGTGTAAGTAATAGAATATGGTAGGGTATGTGGCTCTTTCTACACACAAATGAAAAACGGCTATGGATGCGGATATAGGCTACAAGCATAAATGCATGAATATGCGGAGCCGGGTATAGCAAGTTTTATTTTAATTGAATCAACGAATATTTTTTGAATAGAAAGTCCGTGTATCTAACCTATTATTTCACAAGAGTACTAGTTGCTGAAGGCAATTTCAGAATCAAAAAAAGTAAAGTCAAAATCATTTAGCTTATTCTCTCAATTTCAATCGACTGCTGCTGGATTTAGTATATCTAATATGAATTGGCGATCAGAACACATATGGGTAGAACTTCTAAAAGGTTCTCGAAAAAGGGGTAATTTTTTCTGGGCCTCTATTCTTTTTCTAGGTTCACTAGGATTCTTATCAGTTGGGGCTTCCAGTTATCTTGGTAAGAATATGATATCTATACTTCCATCTCAACAAATTATTTTTTTTCCGCAGGGGGTCGTGATGTCTTTCTACGGAATCGCGGGCTTATTCATTAGCTCCTACTTGTGGTGTACTATTTTGTGGAATGTAGGTAGTGGTTATGACCGATTCGATAGAAAAGAGGGAATAGTGTGCATTTTTCGTTGGGGATTCCCTGGAATAAAACGTCGCGTCTTCCTTCGATTCTTTATGCGGGATATCCAATCAATTAGAATTCAGGTTAAAGAGGGTCTTTATCCTCGTCGTATCCTTTATATGGAAATCCGGGGCCAGGGGGTCATTCCCTTGACTCGTACTGATGAGAAGTTTTTTACTCCACGAGAAATTGAACAAAAAGCTGCCGAATTGGCCTATTTCTTGCGCGTACCAATTGAAGTATTTTGAGTATCCATTGTATTTTTTGGAACTGAATAGAATGAAGAAGAATTGGAAGAAGAAAAGTTTTCTCAACATGGGGAGGAAGTCCCTCCGAAATTGGATTTGTTATTGTATTGTAAGGGGCTTTTTTAGTATTTATCTAAAGGAAGGAACAAACGAGGATAAGATAAAATTGCTTTAAATTTATTTTGCCCAAGTGGGATATATGGCATACTATTCTTTCATTTCATCTTTTTTTCAACTCCATCTAGATGTAAGAAAGAACCCAATGCAATGAAATTCCACTAATATACAATACAAAACAAAAAAGAAGAATAGATACAGGGTCTCAAACCTTGCTATAGAGTTTTTGCTTCAAAGAAAAAAAAATATCATATAGAGTCAGCGAATGAAGCAGATTCATTAACAACTCAATTTACAGATCAAAAATGAAAAAAAAGAAAGCATTGCCTTCTTTACTATATCTTGTATTTATCGTACTTTTGCCCTGGGGGGCCTCTTTCTCAGTTAACAAATGTCTGGAACTTTGGATTAAGAATTGGTGGAATACCAGACAATCTGAAACTTTCTTAACTTATATTCAAGAGAAAAGGATTCTAGAAAGATTCATAGAATTAGAAGAACTTTCTCTCTTGGACGAGATGATAAAAGAGAAACCAAAGACACATGTACAAAAACCTCCTATAGGAATAAACAAGGAAATAATACAATTGGTCAAAATAGATAATGAAGATCATCTCCATATCATTTTGCATTTCTCGACAAATATAATCTGTTTGGCTATTCTAAGTGGTTCTTTTTTTTTTGGTAAAGAGGAACTTGTGATTTGGAATTCTTGGGTTCAGGAATTCTTCCATAACTTAAATGACTCAATAAAAGCTTTTTTTATCCTTTTGGTTACTGATTTTTTTGTTGGATTTCACTCCACCCGGGGTTGGGAACTAGTAATTCGTTGGGTCTACAACGATCTTGGATGGGCTCCTAACGAGCTAATTTTCACTATTTTTGTTTGTAGTTTTCCAGTAATTCTAGATACATGTTTGAAATTTTGGGTCTTTTTTTGTTTAAACCGTCTATCCCCTTCGCTTGTAGTCATTTATCATTCAATTAGTGAAGCATAAATTCATTTGATCTCCTGATATTAATCAAATTAGCATCTTTCTTTCTTTAGAAAAAAGCCCCTTTCCATTTTAGCAAAATTCTTTCTATTTCTACCTGCTTAAAGGTATTCATCATTCCGGTACAACTGTTGCAGTAGAATGATAACAGACTCGTGTATAGGGAACTAGATTAGCTTAGCTACCTATCTAATTTATTGTAGAAATTCTGGGATCTGCAATTGGACATGGAAAATAGAAATACTTTTTCTTGG